GTTTTGGTTGTTCTCTTTATTATATGTATAATAAAGAAAGAAATGGGATTGATTTCTTTTGTTCTCTTTATTATATGTATAATAAAGAAAGAAATGGGATTGATTTCTTTTGTTCTCTTTATTATATGTATAATAAAGAAAGAAATGGGATTGATTTCTTTTGTTCTCTTTATTATATGTATAATAAAGAAAGAAATGGGATTGATTTCTTTTGTTCTCTTTATTATATGTATAATAAAGAAAGAAATGGGATTGATTTCTTTTGTTCTCTTTATTATATGTATAATAAAGAAAGAAATGGGATTGATTTCTTTTGTTCTCTTTATTATATGTATAATAAAGAAAGAAATGGGATTGATTTCTTTTGTTCTCTTTATTATATGTATAATAAAGAAAGAAATGGGATTGATTTCTTTTGTTCTCTTTATTATATGTATAATAAAGAAAGAAATGGGATTGATTTCTTTTGTTCTCTTTATTATATGTATAATAAAGAAAGAAATGGGATTGATTTCTTTTGTTCTCTTTATTATATGTATAATAAAGAAAGAAATGGGATTGATTTCTTTTGTTCTCTTTATTATATGTATAATAAAGAAAGAAATGGGATTGATTTCTTTTGTTCTCTTTATTATATGTATAATAAAGAAAGAAATGGGATTGATTTCTTTTGTTCTCTTTATTATATGTATAATAAAGAAAGAAATGGGATTGATTTCTTTTGTTCTCTTTATTATATGTATAATAAAGAAAGAAATGGGATTGATTTCTTTTGTTCTCTTTATTATATGTATAATAAAGAAAGAAATGGGATTGATTTCTTTTGTTCTCTTTATTATATGTATAATAAAGAAAGAAATGGGATTGATTTCTTTTGTTCTCTTTATTATATGTATAATAAAGAAAGAAATGGGATTGATTTCTTTTGTTCTCTTTATTATATGTATAATAAAGAAAGAAATGGGATTGATTTCTTTTGTTCTCTTTATTATATGTATAATAAAGAAAGAAATGGGATTGATTTCTTTTGTTCTCTTTATTATATGTATAATAAAGAAAGAAATGGGATTGATTTCTTTTGTTCTCTTTATTATATGTATAATAAAGAAAGAAATGGGATTGATTTCTTTTGTTTTTGTTTGGAGTTCCTGTAGTTAAATTTTATAGCGACGGTTTTTCAGGTCGTAGATCTCAGAGAGAGGCTGAGCAGGAATTATGATGAAATTTGTTGTTTTTTTAAGTGTGCTTTTTGCTTTAGGGGGGTTAGCAGTTGCTTCTAATCCTTCTCCATATTATGGGGTAGTAGGATTGGTTGTAGCGTCTGTTGCTGGGTGTGGTTGATTGGTGAGTTTAGGGGTGTCTTTTGTATCTCTGGTTCTGGTGATGGTTTATCTGGGGGGGATGCTGGTGGTGTTTGTTTATTCAGTATCATTAGCGGCAGATCCTTACCCAGAGGCATGGGGAGATTGAGGGGTTGTTGGTTATGGTATTGGGATGGGTCTAGTTCTTTTGGTCGGGGTTGTTGTGGGGGGAGGCCTGGATTCTATGGTGGATGGGGGGACGGTGAATAATGTTGGGCTGTTATCAGTTCGGCAGGATTTTAGTGGGGTGGCTATGTTTTATTCATGGGGGGCGGGGCTGTTTTTAATTGGTGGTTGAGGGCTGTTGCTTACCCTGTTTGTGGTAATGGAGCTTGTGCGAGGGTTATCTCGGGGAGCAATTCGGGCCCTTTAGGGTAGGTTCAGAGAGTAGTTTAGTTGAAAATGCCAGCTTTGGGAGTTGGTGATGAGGGTTTGATTCCTTTCTCTCTGATGGGCGAGTGAGGGTTAGTTTTGGGGTGTTTGTGTTAATGATAAAAGGATGTTGGTTGAGTTCGTGATTTATATGAAATGTTGGGAGTTGAGTTATGTGTAATGAGTAGATAAGTTAGATGATTGAATGATTAGGTTGAAAGAAGTTGGGAAATAAGGTTAAACGATTGGTTAAGTTAACATGATATGATAAAATAAAAATGAAAAAATGAATGAATTTGGAGGTTTAACTGTGAAATCCAGCAAAGTGGAAATAATAAAGCTATGTCCGGTGACCATTGCATTAATCGTTGCTTAGTGGGTAAATGGCGCGGGTCCCATAAATGGGGTCAAAGTGCATCAGTGTTAGTGTGTGTGACGGCTTATCCTTCAACCATGACAAGTTAGGCGCTTGAGGGGATTCAGTAGCCCGCCGACCACGCGATGGACATGTCAAGAGGAAGATAACTCCTGCTACGCACTTGAAGGGTTTATTGAAGAGACCCCAAAAAGAAACCAAGCGTAGAAGAGGCCGATGCCGGCGTTAAGGAAAGAAGGAGGATTATTCAGGCCAACCACTTGTATCTGTGAAGAGCAAGGTCGTAGGAATGGTGGTAGTTGCGTTCCTGAAATTACCACGGGTGGCGCAAAAGAGCAAGAGTAGGCTATCTGTGCCCTTGAAGACAATAACCGAAAGTATAACTGACAGGGGTAGCTCGGTTCTCGTGAGGAGCACGATCAATAAATAACCAGGTTCTCTGGCTTGGAAGTACCTGACATTTGTAGGAAAGGGATTCTAGGTAGGAGGTGGGCGAAGTTTATGACCTTCGGGAATTCAAAGGTGTACTGCGACATTATCCGTTTCCGGGGTGAAGTGTTAAGCACGGTAAAACGTAGTCGATCTTGGGTAACGCTTGTGTCTAACGTTAGGTCGTGTTAGTTGGGTTTATGGTACCTGAAACAAGAATGTGCCTGCATGTGTAGCTGCACGAACATTATCTCTTGGGAGAAAATGTTTGGGAAATCGCAGATTGAGAAGTTGCATAGTATTTGGAAAGTCCAGCATTACACTGTATGTCTGATGGGGTATATAAAGTAATGCGAAGTACCACATAACCACGAGGACAAGCTGAAGCATGCTCGTGGGGGGGTAGGGGGGGGTGGAAAAATATGGAAGTAGAACTCTAAGAAGAGGTGTAGTCTTCAATCTTTGGTTTACAAGACCAATGTTTTTATAAACTATTAGAGTTAATTAGAGTTTTAGTAGCTTGTTTTCTAGGATGGAGACAAGGGGGAACAGGACTAGGATAATTGTGAAATAGGAGAAGGAGGCTAGCTGGCCGATGATGATGAATGGATGTTCGACTGGTTGGCTGCCTACTCAGGTTAGGATTAGGAGGTTGGCTACTAGTGTTCAGAATAGGATTTGTGAGAGGGGGCGGAAAGTTATTGAGCGTAGTTTGGAGGTGTGTAGGAGGGGGATGAGGAATAGAACTAGGACTGAGGCGGCGAGTGCTAGTACTCCGCCTAGTTTGTTGGGAATAGATCGTAGAATGGCGTATGCAAAGAGGAAGTATCATTCGGGTTTGATATGAGGAGGTGTAGCTAGTGGGTTGGCTGGTGTGAAGTTTTCTGGGTCTCCTAGGAGGTTTGGAGAAAATAGGGCGAGAGTGGCGAGGAGGATGAGCAGGAGGGCGAATCCTAGAATGTCTTTTGTGGAGTAGTATGGGTGGAAGGGGATTTTGTCGCAATCTGACGGGATGCCTAGGGGGTTGTTTGATCCTGTTTCGTGAAGAAAGGTGAGGTGGACTAACGTTAGTCCTGCGATGAGGAATGGAAGGAGGAAGTGAAGGGCAAAGAATCGGGTGAGGGTGGGGTTGTCTACTGAGAATCCACCTCATGCTCATTCTACTAGGGTTTGGCCGATGTACGGGATTGCTGAGAATAGGTTTGTAATTACTGTAGCGCCTCAGAATGATATTTGTCCTCAAGGGAGTACGTATCCGACGAAAGCGGTTGCTATGAGGGCTAGGAGGAGAACTACTCCGACGTTTCAGGTTTCTTTGTTTAGGTATGAGCCGTAATAGAAACCTCGGCCGATGTGTAGGTAGATGCAAATGAAAAAGAAAGAGGCTCCGTTTGCGTGGAGGTTTCGGATTAGTCACCCGAATTGGACGTTTCGGCAGATGTGCGCGACGGAGGCAAAGGCTAGGGAAGTGTCTGCGGTGTAATGTATGGCTAGTAAGAGGCCTGTGACGATTTGTGTGATCAGGCAGATGCCTAGAAGGGATCCGAAGTTTCATCATGATGAGATATTGGAGGGTGTTGGGAGGTCAATTAGGGCGTCGTTTACGATTTTTAGGAGCGGGTGATTTTTACGTAGGTTGGGTGCCATTAGGGTTTCTGTGTGTGGATATGAGGATGATGAGGATGGATAGTGCGAAGGAACCTAGGTAGGCTTTTATTAGCCCTGAGTGAAGGGTTGTGGTGAGTTTGGATGCTGTTGTTTGTGAGGTTGCTAGGCCTTCTGGTCCAATTAATTTGTATCAGGAGAGGTCGATAAGGTGGGAGGCAATATTTTGTCCTCCGGTTAGTAGGCTGGTTGAGGATAGACGGTGTACTAGGGGATTGAAGTATCCTAGTGAGGTAGAGAAGTTTGAGAAGTGGGTTTGTTTTGTCAGGATTAGGGTTTGGGCTAGTTTTGAGAGCTCTAGGGCTAGGGCGATGCCTAGTACGGTTACGATTAGAGCGGTGATTTTGATGGATGTTGGTATGGTTGTGGGGGGTGTTTTTGTGGGGAGGATGTATGAGGTGATTAGGAATCCGGCTATGATGCTTCCTAGCGCTAGGCGGGTGATTGGGGATGTTACTGCAGGGTTGTTTTCGTTTATTGGGGTTAGCGGTGGGATTCGGACAAAACCGGTTTGTACTAGCACTGTTATTCGGATTGTATAGACTGCGGTAAAGGAGGTTGCTAGGAGGGTGAGTACTAAGGCTCAGGTGTTTAGGTAGGAGGTACTTAGGCTTTCGATGATTTGGTCTTTTGAGTAGAAGCCGGCGAGGAATGGGGTTCCTATTAGGGCTAGATTGCCAATGGTTAGGCATGAAGTGGTTGTTGGTAGTATTTTTTGGAGGCCTCCTATTTTTCGGATATCTTGTTCTCCGTTTAGGCTGTGGATGATAGAACCGGAGCATAGGAATAATATGGCTTTAAAGAAGGCATGAGTGGAGATATGTAGGAAAGCTAGTTGGGGGAGGTTGAGTCCGATGGTGACTATTATCAGGCCTAGTTGACTTGAAGTGGAGAAGGCGATGATTTTTTTGATGTCGTTTTGGGTTAGAGCGCACGTAGCTGCGAATAGTGTAGAGAGTGCACCTAGGCAGAGACATAGGGTTAAGGCGGTTTGGTTGGAGTTGAATAGTGGGTGGGTTCGGATGAGCAGGAAAATTCCGGCTACCACTATTGTGCTGGAGTGTAATAGGGCAGATACGGGGGTTGGTCCTTCTATGGCGGCTGGGAGTCATGGGTGTAGGCCGAATTGGGCGGATTTGCCGGTTGCTGCTAGGATAAGGCCTAGGAGGGGGAGTGTAGGGGTTTGGTTTGGGGAGGTCAGTTGTTGGATTTCTCAGGTGTTTATGGATGAGGCTAATCAAGCCATGCAGAGAATGAGGCCTACATCTCCTACTCGGTTGTAGAGGATTGCTTGGAGGGCGGCGGTGTTTGCTTCCGCTCGTCCGTGTCATCAGCTGATTAGGAGGAAGGACATGATCCCTACTCCCTCTCATCCGATGAATAGGACGAATAGGTTGTTAGCGACGATTAGGATTAGTATAGCGATTAGGAAGAGAAGCAGGTAGGTGAAGAATTTTGTAATGTAGGGGTCTGAGGCCATATATCAGGTTGCAAATTGTAGGATTGACCATGATACGAAGAGGGCGATTGGGAAGAATGTTAGGGAGTAGAAATCTATTTTTAGGCTGATTGGGATTTTGAAGTTTATGATATACTTTCATTCTCAGAGGGTGATTAGGCTTTCTGAGCCTGAGTAGATGAAGATGGTTATTGGGATTAGGCTAATTAGGAAGGCGGTTTTGACAGTGGTTGTGATGGTAGTGGGGGTGTTTTTGAGGTTGTCCGATAGTATCGGGAAGATGATGGGGGTGGAGAGAGTTGTGAGGGTGAGTAGTATTAGTGTGTTGAGGGTCAGGAGTAGGTCCATTACTTTCACTTGGATTTGCACCAAGATGACTGGTTCCTAAGACCATTGGATTACTCTTATCCTTTGAAAGTAAGGGGGCTGAGGTTTTAGACTCAGAGACAAGAATTAGCAGTTCCTGTTGGTTGATCCTCCCCCTCGGCAGGTAAGAAGGGTTTAACTTCTATTTCTAGGATCACAGCCTAATGTTTTGGTTTAAACTATACTTGCATGTGGGGATGCCTGAAATAAGTTCTGGCTTGAAGATGAGGAGGATTATTGGGATTATGTGTAGGGCTATGAGGAGGTGTTCTCGTGTGGAGGAGTTTTGGAGTGAGGTGATGTGTGATGGTAGAGGGCCTCGTTGGGTCATTATTAGCATGTACAGGGTGTAGGATGCGGTAAGTAGGATTGCGGTTCCTGTTAGGAGGAGGGTGAGGGAGGATCAGTTGAATAGGGCGATTATGATGGTTAGTTCTGCTATGAGGTTGATTGTAGGAGGGAGTGCTATGTTTGTTAGGTTGGCTAGGAGTCATCAGGTGGCTATAAGTGGGAGGAGCGGTTGTAGTCCTCGGGTGAGTAGGAGGATGCGGCTGTGGGTGCGTTCGTAGTTTGTGTTGGCTAGGCAGAATAGTATGGAGGAGGTTAGGCCGTGGGCTACTATTAGGATTATTGCTCCTGAAAATGCTCATTGGGTTTGGATTATGGTTGCGGCGATGACTAGGCCTATATGGCTGACAGATGAGTAGGCGATTAGGGATTTTAGGTCGATTTGTCGTAGGCAGATGGCGCTAGTTATTAGGGCTCCCCATAGAGCTAAGGTGATGAAGGGATAGTGGAGGTTGCTTTGTGAGGGATCTACTAGGATTGTGATTCGTATGATGCCATAGCCGCCGAGTTTGAGAAGTAGGGCGGCTAGTAGTATGGAGCCGGCAATTGGGGCTTCTACATGGGCTTTGGGCAGTCATAGGTGTAGTCCGTATAGGGGGGCTTTGACCATGAAGGCTAGGAGGAGGGCTAGCCCACATAGTAGGTTAGTTCATGAGTGGGCTATTGGGGGGTGGGAGAGTTTGAGTATCGGGAAATAGAGGGTTCCGATTTGGTTGTGGAGATGGAGAATGGCGATGAGTAGGGGAAGTGAGCTGGCGAGTGTGTAGAATAATAGGTAGATGCCAGCGTTTAGTCGTTCTGGTTGGCTGCCTCAGCGGGTGATGAGGACTAGGGTGGGGATTAGCGTGGCTTCGAATGCGATATAGAATAGCATGAGTTCTGAGGCCGAGAAGGCTAGGAGGATGAAGGGTTGTGCTAGGATTATTGTTGAGAGGAAGATTCGTTTCCGGACAGGGGGTTCAGGTTCTAGGTGGTTTTGACTTGCTAGGATTATTAGGGGAAGGAGCCAGCATGATAGGACCAGTAGGGGGGATGAGATTTGGTCGATTGCGGTTCAGGGGGTTAGGTTTTTGTTGGGGAAATAGGTAGGGGTTAGTCATTGGAGGCTGAGGGCAGCGATTAGTAGGCTATGGGTTGTGGTGTTGGTCCATAGGTGTTTGCATGGGGAGAGGATGGTTAGGGGGAGGAGTATGATGGTTGGAATGATGATTTTTAGCATTGTAGGAGGTTGAAGTTGTGGAGGTGGTCTGAGCCGTGGGTGCGTGTAGAGGCGACTAATAGTGCCAGGCCTGTGCCGGCTTCGCAGGCTGAGAAGGTTAGTATGAGTATGGGGAGTAGGGTGGAAGATGGGGCTTGTAGTTGGATAGGTCATATGGCTAGGGCGACATACATTGATAGTATTATGCTTTCTAGGCATAGGAGGGCGGAGATTAAGTGGGTTCGGTGGAAGGCTAGGCCTAGGCTGCTTAGAGTAAATGCGGAGTAGAAGCTTAGGTGTAGTGTGGTCATAAAGAAAGTTATAGGGTGGTTACTATAATTTGTTGAGTCGAAATCAACTGTCTTGGTTAGACTAACTTTCTGTTATTCAGCTCATTCTAGGCCTCCTTGGGCTCATTCGTAGATGAGGCCTAGTGTGAGGAGGGTAATGAGGAGTGAGGCTCAGATTAGTGTGGTGATGGGGTCTTGGAGTTGGGTGGCTCAGGGGAGGGGGAGGAGTAGGGCGATTTCTAGGTCGAATAGTAGGAATAGAATGGCTACTAGGAAAAATCGGATGGAGAATGGGAGTCGGGCTGATCCTAGTGGGTCAAAACCGCATTCGTATGGGGATAGTTTTTCAGTGTCGGGGGTCATTTGGGCGAGTCAGAAGTTTAGGGCGGTTAGGGCGATGCTTAAGGTGAGGGAGAGGGCGATTATAAACAGGATTATGTTCATTGCTCTTCTCTGGGGTTAAACCAGATTTTAAGGATTGGAAGTCGATTGTAATAAGTATACTAGAAGAGCATGATCCTCATCAGTAGATGGAGACATAAAGGAATAGTCAGACTACATCTACGAAGTGTCAATATCAAGCAGCTGCTTCAAATCCGAAGTGGTGATTTGATGTAAAGTGGTATTTGATTAGGCGGAGGAGGCATACTAAGAGGAATGTAGAGCCAATGATTACGTGCAGACCATGGAATCCGGTGGCTACGAAGAAGGTGGAGCCGTAGACTCCGTCGGCGATGGAGAAGGGGGCTTCATAGTATTCTATGGCTTGGAGGCCTGTGAAGTAGAAGCCTAGGAGTACTGTGAGAGTAAGGGCGTGGATGGCCTGTTTTCGGTTGGCTTCCGTGATGCTATGGTGGGCTCATGTAACCGTTACTCCTGAGGCCAGGAGGATGGCGGTATTTAGGAGGGGGACTTCTATTGGGTTTAGGGGCTTAATTCCGACGGGGGGTCATTGGCCTCCTAGTTCTGGGGTGGGGGCTAGGCTTGAGTGGAAGAATGCCCAGAAGAAGCCTAGGAAGAAGAAGGCCTCTGATGTGATGAAGAGGATTATACCGTAGCGTAGTCCTTTTTGGACGGTGGGGGTGTGGTGGCCTTGGAACGTGCTTTCTCGGATAATGTCACGTCATCATTGGAATATGACTAGGAGAGTGGAAATAAGTCCTGCAATGAGGAGTTGGTAGGAGTTGTAGTGGAATCATACAGTTAGGCCGGAGGTGGTTAGGAGAGCGGCGGCTGCTCCAAAGATAGGTCATGGGCTGGGGTCGACTATGTGGTAGGAGTGTGCTTGGTGTGCCATTAGGGTTAGATGTTTTCTTGGAGGTAGAGGCTTAGTAGTAGTACGAATACGTAGGCTTGGATTATGGCTACAGCGATTTCTAGAATGGTAAGCAGGAAAAGGACGAGCAGGGTTAGGAGTGAGACGGCTGGTATTGTTGAGGCTAGGACTACTGTGGCTGTAGAGATTAGTTGGATGAGGAGGTGACCTGCTGTCAGGTTGGCTGTTAGGCGTACTCCTAGGGCTAGGGGACGAATAAGGAGGCTTGTTGTTTCGATTAGGATCAGGGCCGGGATTAGTGGTGTTGGTGTTCCTTCTGGGAGGAGATGGGCTAGGGAGGCGGAGGGTTGGTTTCGTAGACCTGTGAGGAGGGTGGCTAGTCATAGTGGGAAGGCTAGAGCTAGATTTATTGATAGTTGGGTGGTGGGGGTGAAGGTGTATGGCAGTAGGCCTAGCAGGTTAATGAGGAGGAGGAAGATTATTAGGGAGGTGAGGATTAGGGCTCATTTGTGTCCTTTCTTGTTTAGCGGGATTATTAGTTGTTTTGTGATGAGGTTAATGAATCATAGTTGTAGGGTTGACAGACGGCTGGTGACTCATCGGTTGCCTGGGATGGGCAGTAGTAGGGCTGGGAATGTGAGGGAGATTAGGATTAAGGGGATTCCTAGGAGTGAGGGGCTTGAGAATTGGTCGAAAAAGCTTAGGTTCATGGTCAGGTTCAGGGAGTGGTTTTAGGGATTGTTGGTGTTTTGTTGGCTGGGGGGTTGGTGGATAGGAATGATAGGAGTTTGGGTTGGATAATTAGTGCGAATGTTAGTCATGTGATGAGTATGGTGAAGAATCAGGGGTTTGGGTTGAGTTGTGGCATACCATTAAGGAGGGTGTGCGCCCTCTTTCTCTAGCTTAAAAGGCTAGCGCTGGTGCATAGCTTCTTAATGGTTAGGATGATATTAGGGTGGATCAGCTCTCGAAGTTGGCTAGTGGGGCGGCTTCTACCACGATAGGCATAAAGCTGTGGTTTGCTCCGCAGATTTCTGAGCATTGTCCGTAGAAGATGCCAGGTCGGGAGGCCAGGAATGAAGTTTGGTTGAGTCGTCCTGGAATAGCGTCGGTTTTTACGCCGAGGCTTGGAACGGCTCATGAGTGGAGGACGTCGTCAGCGGTGACAATAACTCGTACTGTGGAGCTTGTGGGGACGATAACACGGTGGTCTACTTCCAGCAGGCGGAAGTGGCCTAGTGGTAGGTCGGCTGTGGGTGTTATGTAGGAGTCAAATGTTAGATCTTTGAAATCGGTATATTCGTAGGTTCAGTATCACTGGTGGCCGATGGCTTTTAGTGTGAGATCTGGTTCGTTGATTTCGTCTATTATGTAGAGGATTCGCAGAGAGGGCAGTGCGAGCATGATTAGGACTGCGGCTGGTAGGATTGTTCAGACAAGTTCGATTGCTTGGGCATCGACTGTGTTTGATGTTAGTTTTTCTGTGAGTATGATGGTTAGAAGATAGAGGACTAGGCTGCAGATGGCTAGAGCGACTATGAGGGCGTGGTCGTGGAACTGTACAAGTTCTTCTATGATAGGGGAAGATGCGTCTTGGAAGCTGAATTGTGTGTGGTTGGCCATTTTTGGTGAGATGTACAGGGGTTTCACCTGTAATATAGTCTTGACAAGGCTATGTAATTGTTTTACTAACATCTCTGATGAGAAAGAAGCATAAGTAGTCTATGCGGTTGGCTTGAAACCAGCATATGGGGGTTCAACTCCTCCCTTTCTTGGACTTGGACAAAGGCGGGTTCTTCGAAGGTGTGGAATGGGGGTGGGCAGCCGTGGATTCATTCAATGTTGGTGTTTGTTAGTTCTGGTTGGAAGGCTTTGCGTTTGGATGCGAAGGCCTCTCAAATAATAAACACGAGCATAATTACGGCTGTTATGGAGATTAGGGAGCCGACTGAGGAAATAGTGTTTCATAGTGTGTAGGCGTCTGGGTAGTCTGAGTATCGTCGTGGCATGCCGGCTAGGCCTAGGAAATGTTGAGGGAAGAAGGTGAGGTTTACGCCTACGAACATTACACCAAAGTGGGCTTTGGCTCATGTGGAGTGGAGGGTGTATCCTGTGAACAGGGGGAATCAGTGGGTGAAGCCTGCTAGGATTGCAAATACGGCACCTATTGATAGGACGTAGTGGAAGTGAGCTACTACGTAGTAGGTGTCGTGGAGGGCAATGTCTAGTGATGAATTTGCGAGTACGATGCCTGTGAGTCCTCCAATAGTGAATAGGAAGATGAAGCCTAGGGCTCATAGTATTGGGGGGTCTCATTTGATTGTTCCTCCGTGCAGTGTTGCTAGTCAGCTGAATACTTTAATGCCGGTTGGGATGGCAATGATTATGGTGGCGGATGTGAAGTATGCTCGGGTGTCTACGTCTATCCCTACGGTGAATATGTGGTGGGCTCAGACAATGAAGCCTAGGAATCCGATGGATAGCATTGCTCATACTATTCCTATGTATCCGAATGGCTCTTTTTTGCCTGCGTAGTAGGCTACTACGTGAGAGATGATGCCGAATCCGGGTAGAATTAGGATGTAGACTTCTGGGTGGCCGAAAAATCAGAATAGATGTTGGTAGAGGATTGGGTCTCCTCCGCCTGCGGGGTCGAAGAAGGTAGTATTGAGGTTGCGGTCGGTAAGTAGCATGGTGATGCCGGCAGCTAGTACGGGGAGGGAAAGAAGTAGAAGTACGGCGGTGATTAGGACCGATCAAACGAATAGAGGGGTTTGATATTGGGATAGGGCTGGGGGTTTTATGTTAATGGCTGTGGTGATGAAGTTGATGGCCCCTAGGATTGATGAGATACCTGCCAGGTGGAGGGAGAAGATGGCTAGGTCGACTGAGGCGCCGGCGTGGGCTAGGTTGCCGGCTAGTGGGGGGTACACGGTTCAACCTGTTCCTGCGCCTGTTTCGACTGTGGAGGAGGCTAGAAGGAGGAGGAAGGATGGGGGTAGGAGTCAGAAGCTTATGTTATTTATTCGGGGGAATGCTATATCTGGGGCCCCGATTATTAGAGGTACTAGTCAGTTACCGAAACCTCCGATTATAATTGGTATAACTATAAAAAAGATTATTACGAAGGCGTGGGCTGTGACGATTACGTTGTAGATTTGGTCGTCTCCTAGCAGGGCGCCGGGTTGGCCTAGTTCTGCTCGGATGAGAAGGCTTAGGGCTGTACCTACCATTCCGGCTCATGCGCCAAAGATTAGGTAAAGTGTGCCGATATCTTTGTGGTTGGTTGAAAATAGTCATCGGTTGATGAATGTCATAGGTAAGATGGCTGAGTGTTTAAGCGTTAGGCTGTAGTCCTTTTTACAGAGGTTTGATTCCTCTTCTTATCGGCTCTGTAGTGAAATTCATGGTGAGTTGCAAGCTCATTGATGCACATTAATCGTGTGCCGGAGTCTTAGGCAGAGGCCTGTTGGTTAGGGCATATAGCTGTTAACTATAGGATTGTGGGATCGAAGCCCATCTGCCTAGATGGTATCAAAAGACTCTAGCTTAATTAAAGTATCTGGGTTGCATTCAGAAGATGCAGGGTAGCCTCCTGCGGGTCTTAGCAGAAACTAAGAGGGTTTAACTCTTGTTTAAGGCTTTGAAGGCCTTCGGTTTGCGTAATCCTAAGTTTCTTAGATGGTGGGGGAGATTATGGGGGATAGAGGGAGGAGTGTCGTGGATAGGACGGTTAGGATGGCAATAGAGGAGGGAATGGGTTTGTTGGTATGCCACTGTTTTATGTGATTTGTGGAGTGTGGGGGTAGTGTAATTGTTGCACAGTATGCGAGGCGGAGGTAGAAAAATAGTCCTAGGAGGGAGAGAAGTGCAATGATAGTTGCTGCGGGAGTTATCTCCTGTTTAGTTAGTTCTTGAATGATAAGTCATTTGGGGAGGAATCCTGTTAGGGGTGGCAGGCCTGCTAGGGATAGTAGGGTTAGTATGAGCATTGCACTTAGTGCAGGGGCTTTGGTTCATGAAGTTATTAGGGTAGATAGTTTTGTGGTGTTGGTTGAGTTTAGGGTGAGGAAGATGGCTGCAGTTATTAGGGTATATAGGTAGAAGTTTAATAGGGTGAGTTTAGGGTTGTAGACTAGGACAATAGCTATTCATCCAAGGTGGGAGATAGAGGAGAAGGCCAGGATTTTTCGGACTTGTGTTTGGTTTAGCCCTATTCAGCCCCCCAGAGCTGCGGATAGAATGGCCATGCCGGTTAGCACTGTTGGGTTTAGGGATTGGGCGGTTATATAGAGTAGTGTGATTGGTGGTAGTTTTATGGCTGTGGAGAGTAGTAGGCCAGTGATGAGGGGGGATCCTTGGAGAACTTCGGGGAATCAGAAGTGGAATGGGACCAGTCCTAGTTTTATTGCAAGAGCGGAGGTTAGGATGAGACATGATGTTGGGTGGGTTATTTGGGTAATATCTCATTGTCCTGTGTGTCAGGCATTTGTTATGCTGGAGAACAGTAGAAGGGCGGAGGCGGTTGCTTGTGTGAGGAAGTATTTGGTGGCGGCTTCGATAGCTCGGGGGTGGTGGGATTTTGAGATCAGAGGGAGGATGGCTAGAGTATTGATTTCGAGTCCGGCTCAGGCGGTGATTCAGTGGTTGCTTGAGATTACGATGGTGGTTCCTAGGAGGAGGCTGGAAATAAAGATCAGTTTTGCTTGGGGGTTCATTAGCAGGGGAAGGAGTTGAACCATCATTTTCGGGGTATGGGCCCGATAGCTTATTTAGCTGACCCTACTAGAAAATAATATAGAGGGAGTATGGAGGGCTTTGATCCCTTCAGCGCAGGTTCGACCCCTGCTTTTCTAAGCCTCATGGAAATGAGGGGACTAGTATACCCCTATGTCCACTTTATCACAGTGGCCCTTGGGAGTTCAGGCACATTTCCGCTGGCTCTTAGATATGGGGGGAGGCCTGCATAGCAAATGGGCATGCTGATGTGTCATAAGCATAGGGCTAGTGTCAGGGGGAGAAAGTTTTTTCACAGTAGGTGCATTAGCTGGTCGTATCGGAAGCGTGGATAGGAGGCACGAACTCATAAAAAGCCCGCTGACAGGAGAAGGACTTTTGTGGCTAGTACGACTGGGAACAGTTCTTGAGGTGGGTTGAGGAGGCTTGGGTTGAAGAACAGAATTGCAGTCAGTGTGTTCATGAGTATGATGTTGGCGTATTCAGCTAGAAAGAAAAGTGCGAAAGGTCCCGCTGCGTATTCTACGTTGAAGCCGGAGACTAACTCAGATTCCCCTTCTGTTAGATCGAATGGGGCGCGGTTTGTTTCGGCTAGTGTGGATACGTATCACATTATGGCTAGTGGTCAGCAGGGAAAGATGAGGTAGAGTGGTTCTTGGGTGACTGCTAGGGTGCTGAGGGTGTAGTTTCCGCTTAGGAGGATGACAGATAGGAGGATAATTGCTAGGGTGACTTCATAGGAAATGGTTTGTGCTACTGCTCGTAGTGCTCCGATCAGGGCATATTTTGAGTTGGAGGCTCATCCGGATCAAAGGATGGAGTAGACTGCTAGGCTTGACATAGCTAATAGGAAAAGTACCCCTAGGTTGAGGTCGGCGAGGGAGAACGGAAGGGGGAGTGGGGTTCAAATTGAAATGGCAAGAAGGAGGGCCAGCACGGGAGTCGCAATAAAGAGGACTGGGGAGGAGGTAGATGGGCGGATTGGTTCTTTGATGAACAGTTTTACTCCGTCTGCTAGGGGTTGGAGCAGTCCGTAAGGGCCAACAATGTTTGGGCCCTTTCGGCCTTGCATGTAGCTGAGGACTTTGCGTTCTACTAATGTTAGAAAGGCGACTGCAATTAGGATGGGGAGGGCATAGGAGAGGGCTATGACTAGGTTGATTAGAAGGGGGTGGTTGATCATGGGGTTAGCTAGGGAGAGGATTTGAACCTCTGAGTTAAAGGACTTAAGCCTTTTGCATTTACCGAGCTCTGCCACGCTAGCTAGTCCTTTTCTTGGACGTGGTGTGGTGTGATAGCCTTTTGTAATTGAGTTGGCTTCATTACTTAAGGCGAAGGCTTGCTTGTGGTATTGGCCTCACTTTTCCGATCCTTTCGTACGAGGAAGAGTTCATCATAGATAGAAACCGACCTGGATTGCTCCGGTCTGAACTCAGATCACGTAGGACTGTTAATCGTTGAACAAACGAACCCTTAGTAGCTCCTGCACCACTAGGATGTCCTGATCCAACATCGAGGTCGTAAACCTCCCCGTCGATATGGACTCTTGGAGGAGATTGCGCTGTTATCCCTGGGGTAGCTTGGTCCATTGATCAATTGTATTGGGTCTGGGTGCTGTTGGCACGTTGAGAGGTTGCTCTTAGTCTGGAGGGATGGTCCAATCTTTGGAGGTTTTGTTTTGCTCCAAGGTCGCCCCAACCGAAAAAATGCGAACCAGTGCTTTATGGATAAGTGCGCCCGGGGTGGGTGTGTATGTATGTTGGGGTGGTCGCTGTTTTTGAAGTTCCACAGGGTCTTCTCGTCTTATGTGGTTATCCCTGCTTTCGCACAGGGAGATCAATTTCACCGATTGCCTGTAAGAGACAGTTAAGACCTCGTTTAGCCATTCATACGTGTCCCGATTTATGGGACAATTGATTGCGCTACCTTTGCACGGTTAGGATACCGCGGCCGTTGAACTACGTCACCGGGCAGGCATCACCTTCAATACTTGTCCTTTGGTTTGCTGAAGGCTATGTTTTTGGTAAACAGTCGGGCCTTGACGGGTTTGCCTAGTTCCTTTTACAGGTTTTAATCTTTCTTAACGGACGCTCCTCTGTCGGGTTAACAAGATGGTTAATACTCTGCTTGTTGGATTTGTCGTATATTGGGTGCTTGTTAATAATGTACAGATGTAAGCTTGCGTCGTAGAGGGAATTACCCTGGTTACTCATTCTAGCATTAATTCTCCTATTGTGATAGGTTAGCCTGTTAGTGATGAGGGATTCATGCTGGTTTTATATTTTTAAGGTGCTGAGCTTTAACGCACTCTTTGTTGATGGCTGCTTGAGGGCCCACATTAGTTTTTTGGGTGATTACTTATCCGCTCGTAGAGATTGTTTTCTTTTTTAAAGGAGCTGTCCCTCCTTTAAATAGCCCTTAATCCGCTTCATTAGGGTTCGTGAGTTTCCTTGGAGAAGGATTAAGAGTGAACTTAGATTCGTCTCACAGGCAACCAGCTATCACCCAGCTCGGTTGGCTTTTCACCGCTACTAGTAAGTCATCCCACTCTTTTGCCACAGAGACGGGTTCGCTCAAGTTAGCTGCTCACAAGTAGCTCGCTTAGGTTTCGGGGTGGCAAACTTCAATTCATTTTGCTTGGTTTTTCTTGCTAGACCATGATGCAAAAGGTACAAGGGCTGATCTTTGCTGTTTTTAGCTTAGTTTTCACTTCTATTTCACCTTTCCCTTACGGTACGTGATCTCTATCGCTCCAATGGTGTCTTTTCTATCGCCTATACTGGGACTAGTGAATGCTTTGGTTGGGTGTAGGGAGTAGCTTCGTTATTCTAGGTCATGTAGATTGGGCTAGGGTTTGGCATCGAGACGATCTGGTGCGATCAGATATCTTTCAGGCGTAAGCTGAGTGCTTTTGTTAAAGCTACGTCTCGGTAGTCTAAGTGCACCTTCCGGTACACTTACCTTGTTACGACTTACCTCCTCTTTGGCTGGAAAACGTATTAATTTATGGGGGGGGGGGGGGTCGCTTTTGAGGAGGGTGACGGGCGGTATGTACGTGTCCTAGAGCCGGCTTAAAGAGGGCTCGATTGTCCCGCTTTACTGCTAAATCCGCCTTCAAGGGACGATTTCACATCCCTTTGCCGTAGTGTTCTAGATTAGAAAATGTAGCCCATTGCTGCCATCCCATAGGCTATACCTTGACCTGTCTTGCTAGCGGGTTAGGCTATTGCGTCCACTGTTGGGCCTTCAGGTTGGGTGGGCTGGCGACGGCGGTATATAGGCTGAAAATGGCAAGGGATGGTCAGGTATATCGTGGATCATCGATTGTAGAACAGGCTCCTCTAGGTGGGTTTAGGGCACCGCCAAGTCCTTAGAGTTTTAAGCGTTTGCGCTCGTAGTTCTCGGGCGGATGCTCCGGTAAGATCGAGCATCAAGATTTAGGGCCAGGCATAGTGGGGTATCTAATCCCAGTTTGGGTCCTGGCTTTCGTGGAGTTCAATCAATCGTTAGTCTAAGATCTTCTTTGTTGGAGGTCTTTCATAGGCATCTTTGGCTTGCGACAGCTCAGCTGCTTTTTTATCTTAGCTACTTGGATAGCATGTGACCACTCTTTACGCCGTTATAAAGTTGATTTGGGTCTCCTGTATGACCGCGGTGGCTGGCACAGGATTTACCGCCCCTGGAGTTGCTATGACTAAGTCAAGTTTACACTCATTGCTTAATGTTTACTACTGCTGGATACCCGTGGGGGTGTGGCAAGTGCAAGGCGTCTTGGGCTACGATGGGGGTGTGCCTGATGCCTGCTCCTATCGACCTGGATTAGGGGGGCCTAGGGCGTCTACACTGGCGCGCGGATACTTGCATGTATATCTCTAGCAACAACCAACCGTAAGGTTAGGACTAAGTCTCTTGTCCCCGGGTGCGTGTGGCTGCCTTCTTGACGTCTTCAGCGCCATGCTTTGAATAAGCTACAGGGAC